ACCCGATGTAGCAAAACCTTGGGTAAAAATAGTACTTGAAGCAGTTATTGTGGTTAAATAATTTTTTCTTATTTTGAAATAAGGCACTATATGAATAAGGGAGAAACTCCATGAAAGAAAAATTAATGATTCATATAAATCACTTAGCGGGAAATGTCCCGAATAAATCCAACGGGTGAGCAATAATCCTGTTAGACATAAAAAAGTAGCTATCATTCCCTTTTCTGACGAATCATATGTTATGATTTCATTGCCAAATAAGGTTATCAAATGAATTGTAATTACAATTGAAACAATAGAAAAGGAAATATGAGTTAATATATGCTCTAAAGTTGAAAATATCATAAAAATGAAAAAAAAAAAGGGGGGGGAATCCCCATATAAATTTAATTAATAAATATAAATAGGGAATTTGATTTATTTTTATTATAGGATGTATTGGATCTCTTTTAGAAGATGGCATGCCGCCACTCGGACTCGAACCGAGATGCTCTAGCACTGCTTCCTAAGAGCAGCGTGTCTACCGATTTCACCATAGCGGCTTGCTCGAACTCATAATAGCCTATTTATATTCAATCGTCGAGATTGAATAAGTCAATTCACTCAAATAAGTTTTTTTAGTAAAGATTCAAGTAGTTTATATATTAGCCAATATATTAGTATTAGCCAAAAATAGAAAAATAGAATTCTTGCAACTAGAGAATTCTCGCGAAAAAAACTTTTTTTTTCATTTTTTACTTTTATTATTATTGTCATTATTAATTATTATTATTTCTGCTTTATCTGATGATTTCAGAAAAAAAAAAGAAATTTTATCAATGAATCTAAAATATGTCTATTTTTGACTACTCCAAATTGACACTTGTACATAATATCTCAACAATGAGGTTTTTTTATTGATTGGACTAAAAGTTGTAGATATATGATAAATATATTCCATATAGTAAATAAATGAAGAAGTAAGAAAGTTATCCAAAAATTTTTAACATGAAATCAATTAGTTTCAACAATTCATTAATTTTAACTAAAAATCTTATATCTGCCCTTCCCGAGAAAGATAAAAATTTTTCATTATCATTATTGTAAAGGTCGATGGGGAAAATAAGACTCCCCACCACCAAAATCTGATTGAAAATATACTAAATACTAAAAAAAATAAAAATACAATATTTTTGATTTCTTTAGATTTCAGAAAATACAAGAATTTTTATTTTTATCTTATAAGAAAAGAATAAGATAAGATTAAAAGTCTAGGACTGCCAATTCTTTTATTATTTAATATAGAAATATAGATATAGATATTAACAAATATAGATATAGATAATTACTGATCCAATTTTTTGAGTCAAATCCATTCTGATTATTCCAATCTTTTAGGACTTAGTTGTTTGTCGTACAAAAAAACTTTTTGAATTCCCGGTAGAAAGAGATTTCCCTAATGACAAAGCTTTTAACGCTGCCCAATATCCTTTCCTTTTCCAAATATTTTTACGAATACGCTTTTTTGATATCGAAGTACGTTTTTTTGGAACTGCCATTTAAAAATGAAGAAGTTACTCATTGTTATAGTTGGATGTGAAAGACATCTATTGTTCAAAACCAATTATTTTTTCTTATTCATGATCTATTTTTCTCTAAAAAAGATTCTCTTCATAAAAAAGAAATATAGATATATCTGTAAAAATTTGATCAAAAATGACTCGAAATAACATAAAAAATTTTTGATTCCATACACTATTCGTAAAACCAAAAATTTTTGGTTTGGAACTCTTAATTCTCGTTGTTTATATCTCAAAGTTATATCTTTAGAATCTGCTATGTGATAGAAATCAAACTTAATAAAATAAATAAAGAGCCTAAAAGACCTTTATTTTCGTCATTCTATTCTATACTTTATTTACATGTAATAAAATACCTCAAAGGATTGTAAACTTTTGCCTAAAAACGTGAGTCTTTTTTTAGTAATCTTTTTTTAGTAAAACTTGAGAAAAAATACACCTAAATTCCATTTTCAAATTCGAATGAGACTAGTAAGAAAGATCCGTTTTTTTGATAAAAAAAGTTCATTTTAGATCTATAATCTTCTAAACTTTACTAATAATTTGTTTTGATTGAAATGGAAAACAATCAATCCCATAATGAATTAGTTAATGAGTTGAAATAAAGTAACTAAAATAAAGAGTTTTTTCATTAGACCAATGACCTTAGTTAATCCTATAATTCATATAATTCATATCAACATCAGTACTCTTTTTAGCCTAAATTTTTAAGCTTGTTTTATTATTTTTATTAATTATTATTACGATTATTAATTATTACGAGAATTTCTCGTAATAATATAAATTTTCCTATTTATATTTATATTCTTTTTATTTATATTTTATATATGGCACTTGGTCATATCATTTCTCCAATTGTAACTTCTTGTTTTGAATATTTAAACGATTTTGAAAAGACTCAAAATAAATACTAATATAAAATTATTAAATAAATTTAATAA